TTTTTCGACGATCTAGATTTAATTACCGTGTGGTAAGAAAAAACAAATCGTAGAAAGCTTTTTTTATTGAATGCGTTCATTTATTTTGACTACTTTAATCATATTTTATCAAATCCTATTTTATCATAGGAATTTGGATTCTACCTTCCCGGGGAAGAAACTCCGGGAAACTCCATTTAAATTATTTCGTTAGATTTTTTATAATCTACTTCTTTTATTATCTCATTCGAAATCATGGAAAGACAATTCCTATTTAATATAGCTATTTGTGCAAGTATTTTACGATTAAGAAGTAACTGCCTCTTGTGTAGATTATGTATTAATTTACTATAACTATAGGATACGAACCTTTCGCGAATTGCTGCGTTTATTCGAATGATCCATAAACGACGAAAATTTCTTTTTTTACTATCCCGATCCCGATGAGCCGAAACTAAAGCTCTTATTTTCTGTTGAATAATAGTTCGAGTAAGTCTTGAATGGGCCCCCCGAAAGCTTGACGCAAATAAACGAATTTTTGTTCTACGTCTTCGAGCTACATATCCCCGTCTAATTCTAGTCATTGAATAGATGAAACTTTGACAAATTTGACAAATAACTAATTGATTTCTTTTCTTTCAGTTAGTCTTTTACCCCTTCCTAATTTAGTAATAACAAAACGGATGTTTCCAATGTATAAACTAAAAATTCCACTGGCTTTGGCTGCTATAACCTTCCCAACCACGATTTTTTTTAGGCATTTCACTGCGCAATAAGAAATTGTATTCTGCGATAAGTGTAAAAAATAACGTAAATAAAAACTATAAACGGATAAAGAGAAAGAAATCGTGGGTTCCATCGTTTCTATGGTGACTTATTAAACGCTGAGGTCTTCTCTATACACCGGAGCCTTTACTTTATTTTATTTAATCAACATTATTGGTAACTTGTATAGTTCATCCTTTTTGGCTCTACCTATGAATTATCTAGTAATAGGTCTTTCACAACGAGATCTAGCTATACAGTAACGGTATTTAATTATGAAAATTAGCTGGGTAGCTGACCCTCTTATTCCGTTCTTGCCAGAGTGGGAACCCAATCTTTATTTTAAATAAGCTTTCCTCCGCTTAATGGACAACCATTTGTTACCAATGGAAAATTGCTTCTCATATTGATTGGATTTGGACCGATAGAAACCATAAAATTTATGCATAATCCAATGGGGGATAGATTTGATTCTTTTTTAAAATAGTTAGTTAATGTAGTCCCTGCTTCTGCTATATCCTATCCGCTGGTACTGATGATTGATACTGAAAATGGCTTTTGTGCCAGATCATGATATGATCTAAACGAGTCGCGCATACACCCGAGTACATGTTCCTCGACGCTGAGGGCATCCCCGAAGAGCGGGGGATTTTGTGACCTTTCTGATTGGCTGTCTTGTATTTCTAATAAGTTGTTTAATAGTTGGCATACTGAATTGTATACATAATGTACTGGTTTAGATTGATCCTAACCGAATGATTATGAATTAAATTGAGAGATAAAATTGCAAATCAAATCATAGATTTGCGTGAAATTCATGTTATTTTCATTCAACCGCTACAAGATCGACAATTCCATAAACTTGTGCTTCTGTTGCAGACATAAAAATATCTCTTTCCATGTCTTCAGATACAACCCATAAAGGTTTGCCTGTTCTTTGTACATAAACCCTTGCGAGGGTTTCGCGCAGTTTTAGCAGTTCTTCCGCTTCCAGGATAAATTCTCCCGTTTGTGCCTCATAAAATGAACTGGCAGGTTGATGGATCATTACCCTGATGATATAACATAATAAAAAGTCCCTCTATCTCGCGGGGTGCTGATGAAGTCAAGAGAAAAGAAATATAAAAAAGAATATAAAAAGATAGAATTAAATAACCGTACGGGCATCTTTTGTGCATTGCATATGCATACGGCTCGACACTCAAATTGACTCCTCCCTGCCATTGAAGAAAGAGACGAATATATTAAACTCAGACAGTCAAATGATCAAAATGCCACCCTTCTTTTTTTTTTGGAATATTTTAAAATACTATACTATAAAAATACTATGATGGCTCCGTTGCCTTAACTTACTATATTACTTAGTATTTGTTTTCTCTGTAATTCAGCAATCCCAAAGTTTCTTTTTGATCCAATCCAATGAAATAAAAATAAGTAAAAATCTTATTTTTTTGCTACTCTTTACATAATAGAAATAGTGTTAATGTTAAGAGCCAAAAACAAAAGAGCTTGTGACGCTGAACTGGACGTCCGATAAATAAAATAAGAGAAAATCGGAAATATCCTTTATCTCATACTACCCTCTCGATACATAATCTAATTTGTTGACAATGCAAAATTTTATTTATCATATCGAATTCGAAGTGCCATGCTACTATTACTTAATAGTCCATTATTACTTACTATTCATATTTAATAGGGCGAAGGCATAGTCTTCTTTTTTGTTTTTTGTCTCAAAAAACCCATTGGCGCCAAGCGTGCGGGAATGCTAAACGTTTGGTAATTTCTCCCCCGACCAGGATAAAAGATCCCATTGAGGCGGCTAACCCCATGCATATTGTGTGGACATCTGGTCGCACAAATTGCATAGTATCATAAATAGCTACTCCAGGTATTACCCAGCCCCCGGGAGAGTTTATAAACAAATACAGATCTTTGGTATCATCTTCGATACTGAGATATATCATAAGACCAATAAGTTGATTTGAGATCTCGCTATCAACCGCTTGGCCTAAAAAAAGTAATCTTTCTCGATAAAGTCGGTTGATTAGGGTTCAAGTGTATCCCTTAGAAACCGTACATGCACCTTTTGATGCATACGGTTCAAAACAAATTGCGAAAATAAAAAAAGAATCAATGTAATCAATGTATAGATTCCAGTCCTCCTTCTTTTCTGATAACAGGCTCTTTTTGTCTTCTAACGAAAGGGTTTTTCTTCTTCAATAGATATACGAGTTTTTGACTAGATATATATAAAATAAATTATAAAAAAAAGAAAAACGTCACTAAACTCATTGAATTAACTTCTCATTGATGTATTATTTCATCGAAATTCAATCCAAATCACGATGGTATTTTCTTGTTACTGATTGGGTCTGTTTCGCCTTTTTAGGTTTATGCTCTACTCTGGGTAAAGATTTGACTGAGTTTTATTTGTACATATAGGACAAAGGCCCCCATTACCACTTCTTTTTATTATGACTTTTTGCCCTTTGTCTTGTAATGTATTTCATACCTTTTTACATTACAAATATTTCGTAACACTAACTCGCTTGACAAATAAGCCAAATAGGAATCCTTTAGTCTAAAAATAGGAATCGTAGATATGTAGATATATTACCAATCAATTGGGTTTTTCTAAACAGAGCCTGAATACTTCATTTTTTAATCCAACCAAGTCAACCATAAATTATTCGAAGCAATGTAATATTAATCCCCTAAAATAGATCTAAATCTAATTGAACTTCACGCTCCAAATTTCTGATGATTCACTGAATCTTTCTTGGGCGAAACAGAGGATATCTCGCTCAGGGGAGAAAACGGGAAAATCCCATATGACCCAATATGTCTGACAAGTCGCACTATACGTCAACCCAAGATGCATCTTCCTCTCCAGGACTTCGAAAGGGTACTTTTGGAACACCAATAGGCATTAAATGAAAGAAAAAAGAACTAAGTACTGTATTTCACTTTGATGGGGAAACGTAACAAAATGAGTTTATTGTTTTTATAATATAATATAGACTTATCTCGTATTTATTTTATCCATAGATTAGTTTTATCCATAGATTAGAAAAAATCATAAAGAAAAAATGAATGAATAAAGTCCAATTTTTAGGAATAGAGGGATGAATAAGTATGGGCGCATTCGCTCAGAGAAATTGGTATCAACCCCCATTGCGTATTGGTACTTATCGAGTATAGAATAAATCTGCTTAGCTTTGTTCCTACGAACAGAGTTGTTCCATTATTTCATTATTATTACCAACAGAATAGAACAAATATTAGCCCTTGTTCGGAAATAATCCACTGAATAGGGGAGGTACATAGAATAGTCATAGTACAGTCTTTCCCACTGCAATAAAGTTACATAGTGTCTATTTATTTTTGATAAAGGGGTATTTCCATGGGTTTGCCTTGGTATCGTGTTCATACTGTTGTATTGAATGATCCCGGCCGGTTGCTTTCTGTTCATATAATGCATACGGCTCTGGTTGCTGGTTGGGCCGGTTCGATGGCTCTGTATGAATTAGCAGTTTTTGATCCTTCTGACCCTGTTCTTGATCCAATGTGGAGACAGGGTATGTTTGTTATACCCTTCATGACTCGTTTAGGAATTACCAATTCGTGGGGTGGTTGGAGTATCACAGGGGGTACTGCAACAAATCCAGGTATTTGGAGTTATGAAGGTGTAGCTGGTGCGCATATTGTGTTTTCTGGTTTATGCTTTTTGGCAGCTATCTGGCATTGGGTATACTGGGATCTAGAAATATTTTGCGATGAGCGCACAGGAAAACCTTCCTTGGATTTGCCTAAGATCTTTGGAATTCATTTATTTCTTTCAGGAGTGGCTTGTTTTGGTTTTGGTGCATTTCATGTAACGGGCTCATATGGTCCTGGAATATGGGTGTCTGATCCCTATGGGCTAACCGGAAAAGTACAACCTGTCAATCCGGCATGGGGTGTGGAAGGTTTTGATCCTTTTGTTCCTGGAGGAATAGCCTCTCATCACATTGCAGCAGGTACATTGGGCATATTAGCGGGGTTATTCCATCTTAGCGTCCGCCCGCCACAACGTCTATACAAAGGATTACGTATGGGAAATATTGAAACCGTACTGTCAAGTAGTATTGCTGCTGTCTTTTTTGCAGCTTTTGTTGTTGCCGGAACGATGTGGTATGGTTCAGCAACTACTCCAATCGAATTATTTGGGCCCACTCGTTATCAATGGGATCAAGGGTACTTTCAGCAAGAGA